TTAATTGAAACTTTAGCATGGGCTCATGAACGCACACCTTTGGCTAATTTGATTCGATGGAGAGATAAACCGGTGGCTCTATCCATTGTGCAAGCAAGATTGGTTGGATTAGCCCACTTTTCTGTAGGTTATATATTCACTTATGCAGCTTTCTTGATTGCCTCTACCTCAGGCAAATTTGGTTAATTCGTTTTTTAATATACATCGACAATCCAATTTTGTTCGATGGAGAGGGCGGCCACCTTCTTATATTTCCACATCTAGGATTTGACTTGTATCATTGATAATAATAAGAACTGAACCATTATGGCAAGGAAAAGCTTGATTCAGAGGGAGAAAAAGAGGCAGAAATTAGAACAGAAATATCATTTGATTCGTCGATCCTCAAAAAAGGAAATAAAAAAAGTTCCGTCGTTGAGTGAAAAATGGGAAATTCATGGAAAATTACAATCCCCACCTCGTAATAGTGCACCTACACGTCTTCATCGACGTTGTTTTTCGACCGGAAGACCGAGAGCTAACTATCGAGACTTTGGGTTATCCGGACACATACTTCGTGAAATGGTTCAGGCATGTTTGTTACCAGGCGCAACAAGATCAAGTTGGTAAGGATCAAACAATCTCTTCATGTTTCTATCGATCTCTATGATCGATGATCGTCGAGAGCTCCCTTTACCATTCTATATAAATGGGCTATTCTATTTATATAGATATGGTAGAGGGGCACATACAATTCGCGTTTGTCCATTAGTTCCGGTCTCTTCTCTTCAACGCGGGGTAGAGCAGCTTGGTAGCTCGCAAGGCTCATAACCTTGAGGTCACGGGTTCAAATCCTGTCTCCGCAATATCGATTGTTTTTTTTTTTCAATATAGGTTTTACTCTGTTAACTACCCAGCAATAATCAAATAATTATGACTATTTTTATTTTTTGATTGAAGGAAGGGAAATTAAGAAGAGAAGATAGAACCGCTACACTTTCGTGGTAAACTCTACCGAATCATTTATCCTATTAAATTACCCCACTATAGAATAGATAGGCGGATAGCGGGAATCGAACCCGCGTCTTCTCCTTGGCAAAGAGAAATTTTACCATTCGACCATATCCGCTTTTTTCTTTCCTGATAAGCATGTATATGTCTACACATATATGATATCATGTCTGGATCATTATTGTGCAGGGATTGATACGATCCTCAGAATGATTCCATTATTCTTTTATTCGAATAATATTAATTAATATTTATATAAAATAGATCTTATATGTAGGTTATTATAACCTAATTTCTTTTTTGTTTCATTCAAGAAGTTGTACTTTGACCCCCCTCCAATTTTTTATTTATTTTCATTTTCGAGACTCATTTTATATTATGGAATATACTATGGAATTTAAATGTGTCTCACAACCCGAAGAAATTCGAGGGGGGTCTTTTTTTTATCTGTAAAATACAAATACTGAATTGGTTCAAGAGATGAGAGAATTAAGGATAGCTACTAGAAAGACTAATCCAATCCATAATGATGTACCGGAAAATACAAAATTTTTGTTATTTGACCAACCGTCAGAAGAAGCAAATACAACGGGTACACTAATCAATAAGATTGATGAAGTAGCAATTAATGCAAAAACAGCCAATTGGAAAGCAATAGTCATGCTTCTAATCCTCCAATCTACCAAGAAATAAACTATACCATTTGATCCCGCTCAGCAAAAAACTATTAATTGTAATAAAATGGATCGTGGAGGGATTTGACCATGAATCCATTGATCCTATAAGACTTATTATTTTACCACTTTATTCAGACATGGAGTCAAGGAGCATTTTTTTTTACTTCATAAATATGGATACCGGCTCGTGCATCTACCCATATATACAGATAGATAAATCAAAATATATATAGTTAGTCACGCTCGAGTTCTTTCTACGGATAATGAATGACCAACTCATAGGACCATGTTATATTCTGGAGAATATAAATAAAATAAAACAGAGATTGTTTTTCGGAGAGATGGCTGAGTGGTTGATAGCTCCGGTCTTGAAAACCGGTATAGTTCTTTGTTCAGAATTATCGAGGGTTCGAATCCCTCTCTCTCCTTTTACTCGTTGAATCCCTTTCTTTATTTTTTCGCCTGGCTCGGCTAGGTGGGCTAGCCGAGTCAAAAAAAATGATATAATTGAGTTACAAAAAGTCAGATTTTTAAGTATCACCTGATCCCAATTCCAATACGTATGATGGAATTCTATTGATTCCTACTTCAGGCATTTATCTTATATCTCAGTTAAGAGGGGTCATGAAAAGAACAGGTTCCAAATCCCGATCAATTCCTTTTTCAAATCCTGCGGCAGCTGCACGGGCCCTTCCCGCATGCCACAAGTGACCCACGAATAGGAAGAATCCTAGAACAAAATGAGAGGTGGATAACCAACTTCTAGGCGAAACATAATTGACTGCATTGATCTCGGTAGCTACACCACCGACGGAATTTAAAGAACCTAAAGG